AAAGACCATTATTATGAATTTTATCCATTATTTGGTCCTTATTAGTGGGTTCAACCTGAATATTTTTATTAATTTTACACAAAAATTTTCTATCTTTATTTTTTTCCATATATATAATATCGCTTTTTCCTAGACAATTCTTGCTAGGAATATTCTTGAGTATGTTAAAAAATTTTTCTTTATTTCTGGTAGAATTTTCTTGGTTCTTATTTGTTTCTAATACTGATCTATAAATATAGGAGTTATTCTTAGTTTCAGAATGAATATATTTATATGATAAAAGATCATATCTATAGTTTTTTTGAAAATTCTCCTCTTTATTTGGTAATAAATACACTGTCGAATTTTGTTTTTTTTTTGAATCAAGTAATTGGTCTTTTTCCGAGGAATACCATTTGTTTAAATCTTTATTTTGAGACGTATGGCATTGATTGATTCTATTTCGCCATTTTTGGGGGATTAATCTAGACGATGTAATCTGAGATAAATCGTATTGATAATGACCTCTTAACCAGTTTTTCCATGGATTCATTCCAGAATTTGGAAGTTTCTTATGTCTTACTTCGGAATGAAATATTCCTTGTCTTCCAAAAAAATCCTTTATTTCAGTCTTAAGAAAAAAAGACGGTCCATTATATTGAAAAATAGATCTTAACTTATTGAAGTTAATAATTTGGGTTTGCGATAATTTTAAAAATACATATTTTTGTGACAAGTAAGATAAATCAAAAAAAATATCGGACTTCCGCTTACTATTTCTAAGATTATCAAAAGCCCTTTTTATAGTCATAGGCGAAATAAAGTCAATTTTATTTTGTTTTGTTTTATTAATCCTTTCTTGATTTGTTTCATTATTGTCAATGTATTTATCATTATCAATAATTTTTTTTGTTGATTTGATAAAAAGTTGTAGAGCGATTCTGCGCATATTAATGATACATAGAAAGATATCTATGTATATTTTTTCAATGAAAAATTGAACTATTAATTCAATATTTTTTCTTTTTAATATTTTAAAAATTTTTGGGGATGATTCTGCATTATTCTTTTTCTTTTTTTTGATTCCTGACGTTACTTTTTTTTTTTTTTTCATTATTTCTATTTCATTTCTGATTGTGTTTCTTCTATCAATCCTATGTTTCATTTCTTTTTCTGCCTGTGAATAATTTGTCCAACCTGTAGATCCAATTTGACTAAGTGGTTCATGAATTATCTGATTGCTTATTATGGAACCCTTTTCTGTTTGAGTTTCACTTGATTCATATCTTTCTCTTGATATAAATTCTCTCCGTATAAATAATGGAATTTTCTTGCTGTTTAAAAGTTCTTTTATTATTCGTTTTACAAATAAAAATGCTTTTGCTTCTTTCTTTTTTATTTTTTTAAAAATTCTTCGAACTCTCAAATTTAATTTTCTGATTTCGACTTTATAGTCTATATCTTTTAAAATGGGTTCAAAAAAGGAAGGTGTTTTTCGAGGAGGACCAAAAGGATATTCCGTTTCCGTTCCCAAAACTGTTAAAAAACAAGAATCAAAATCATCTTGTTGCTTTAGCTCTCTATCAGAATCATAGAGTCCTAGCTTAGATCTGTGCCAAGGTTTCAAATAAAAAGGATATAGGATTTTTATCTGAAAACCTCCTCTTAACCAATTTTTAGGTAATTTTGTTTTGGAGAATTGAAGACCATTAAAGGTGCATTTTAGATAAATTTCTCTATTCCAATCTTGGAAATCCTCATACCATTCCGGCGATTGCCGTAATAAAATACGGACAATATTCTTAGCTATTATCAATAAGGGTAATTTAATATATCTTCTAAAAATTGATTGAACTAGTAATAGAATACTTCTTGTTTTTTGTGCATGTGGAATGTTCTCCCAGAATTCCATTGTGTCTTTCTGGGTGCTTTTTTTACTTTTGAATTGTTTATCTAAAATTCTGTATTCTGGCTTTTTCCCGAACCAACCTCTAATACTAAAAAAAAGTTTGATTAGGTCGGATATAGGAAAAGGAAAATCTTCCATTTTTTCCAAAAAAAGAGGGGAATGGGGATTTCTTTGAGACGGTCCCCAAATAACAATTTTACGCCTTTGAGTGCGCATAGATCCTTTGATTACGGATCGACGAAAATCTGGTTCTTCCAAATAACTTATAAAACCCAAATCTCTATTAAATTTTCGATAAAGATTATAATTCTTGAAATTAGAGTTCTTAAAAGTTCCTAAAGTTCGTTTCGAACGATTTAAAAAAGCTGTACGTTTAAATCTTCTTGTTCGAAGCTGGTGCGACATCCCTTGCATTAGGCCTTGTTCTTTTCGTCGTTTTTTAAAATGTTGGTGTAACTCGTTGATTAATTTATATGACCATCGAGGGAGTTTTTTACCGATTTCATTTATTCCACTAGATTTTTTTTTACCTTTAGGGTTAGTTAGAATTGCGTTCAATGAAAAAATTAACTTATTATTTGAATCAATTTTGGCTTGGTTTTTTTCTGATTT